GGTTAGCTATATGCTGTGTATTATCAACGATTTCCACAGAAGGCGGTAAGATGATGTCTTGAGCAGTTACGTATCCGGGACCCTTGACACAAATAGACGCATCACGAGTTCCATACAGATTACTTCTCAATACAATTTCTTTCAAATTCATTAAAATTTCATGTACTGATTCTTGAATACCGACTATGGTAGAGTATTCATGTGGTATTTTTTCAGATTTTGCACGTGTGATACATGTTCCCTCTATTTCTCCAAGCAAAGCTTTTCGCATCGCAATGCCTATAGTATCGGCTTGACCCTTCATAAGTGGAGACAGAATAAAGCGTCCATAATAAAGACGCTTACTGTCTGCTCTTGATTCAACACACTTCCACTTTAGTGTCCGAGTCGATACGCTTATTTTCTCTCTAACCATAGTAATATTATTTGATCAAATCATTGAATTATTTATTTCTCTTGAAATTTCTCTTCAATGTTTATTTTTACACACGTCGTTTTTTAGGGGGCCTACAGCCATTATGCGGCATAGGGGTTACATCCCGTATGAAACTTAAGAGTATACCGCTTCTACGAATAGCTCTTAATGCTGCATCTCTTCCGAGACCAGGGCCCTTTATCATGACTTCTGCTCGTTGCATACCCTGATCCACTACTGCCCGAATAGCATTTCCTGCTGCGGTTTGAGCGGCAAATGGCGTCCCTCTTCTTGTACCTTTGAATCCACAAGTACCGGCGGAGGACCAAGAAATTACACGACCCCGTACATCTGTAACAGTAACAATTGTATTGTTGAAACTTGCTTGAACATGAATAACTCCCTTTGGTATTCTACGCGTACTTTTACGTGATCCAATACGTCCATTCCTACGTGAACCGATTCTTGGTATGGGTTTTGCCATATTTTATGATCTCATAAATCTAAGTCAGAGATATATGGATATATCCATTTCATGTCAAAAAGGATCCTTTTTTTTATTTTTCTGTGTATATCGTGGGTGGCCTTTAGGGGTCCTTTTTTTTTATAAAGATTATCCTTGTCTTTGTTTATGTCTCGGATTGGAACAAATTACTATAATTCGTCTCCGCCTACGGATCAGTTGACATTTTTCACAAATTTTCCGAATGGAGGCCCTTATTTTCATATTGGTCATTCCTTACCTTAATTCCGAATCCACTTATTGGAAGAAAATAAGTGTCTTGAAATTTCCTATTTCGAATTGTATCTCTACAAAAAAAAGGAATATTTCAATTGAAAAGATTACTTCACCTAATCATTAGAATCTTTGTTTCGTATTCTCTAAATTATATGCTGGTTGAATCGTAACAACTTACTGCAATTTTGACTCTATATGACCTAGTATATGTATCAAACTATGTCGAATCCTTCCTGAAACGTAACCTAGAATAGGATCCCCCTTATCTAAACAAACCCAAAATACACCATTGGGAAGTGATTCAGTAAGTAAACCTTCATAAATCCTTTTTTTGTTCTTTCATTCCAGGTGAAACCAAAAATCCCTTGCAAAGTATCAACTAACGAGGGAGGAGTGATATTATAAACCACCTCTTGTCTCTTTTTTTTACAATATAGGGGAGTTCGGTGTATAATTCGACTATCATAAAGATTACCATATATAACACAAAATTTCTCCACCGATTCCCTGTAGTCGAGCTTCTCGGTCTGTCATTATACCTCGAGAAGTAGAAAGAATTACAACCCCAATCCCGCCTAAAATTCTAGGAATTCGTTGATAGTTAGAATAGATTCGTAGACCAGGTCGACTGATCCGTTTTAAATTTAAAATAGTTTTATATGGTCCTTTCCTATTCCTTCTATGTCGTAGGGTTAAAACCCAAAAATCCTTGTTGTTTTCCTGATGTTTCCTTACGTTTTCAATAAAACCTTCTCGTAAAAGTATTTTAACAATGTTTTCGGTGATGTTAGTAGATGGTATTCGAACCATTCCTTTTCTATTCATGTCAGCATTGCGAATAGAGGTTATTATGTTAGCAATAGTGTCCTTACCCATGATAAACGAAAATTATTGTTTACTTTGAATTTTGATCTAATCAACATGCTTTTTTTTATTTTATTAAATAGTTACGGATTTTAAAAGGTATATGCGTGATACACAATCTACTAATTAATTTCATTCAAATACTATAACTATCTCAGGGTCTCGTCTTATAATACTTCAGGTGCTAATGAAATTATTTTAGTGAAATTTAACTGTCTTAATTCTCGGGCAATCGCACCAAAAATTCGAGTTCCTTTTGGATTTCCTTCTTGATCAATAACAACCGCAGCATTGTCATCATATCGTATTATCATACCGTTTTCTCGTTTGAGTTCTTTACAAGTACGTACAATTACAGCTCTGATCACTTCTGATCTTTCTAGAGGTGTATTTGGGACGGCTTTCTTGATTACAGCAACAATAACGTCACCAATATGAGCATATCGTCGATTACTAGCCCCTATGATTCGAATACACATCAATTCTCGGGCTCCGCTATTATCCGCTACATTCAAAAGGGTTTGAGGTTGAATCATATTATTTTTGAATCTCTTCTTTCAATAAGTAAAAAAAAAAAAAAAGAAATCATGCAAAAGGGTTTGAGGTTGAATCATATTATTTTTGAATCTCTTCTTTCAATAAGTAAAAAAAAAAAAAAAGAAATCTGCAATTGTTTTTTTTTCATCTCAAACAAAGACCGCTTTCCTTTGATTCTACATTTCTATCCCGAAATAATGAGTTGGGTTCGGATAGGCATTTTGGACGCCGCTATTGAAATAGCTTTTCTGGCTATATTTTCTGCTACTCCACCCATTTCATAAAGTATTCTACCTGGTTTAACAACAGCTACCCAATATTCGGGGGATCCTTTCCCTGAACCCATACGTGTTTCTGCGGGTCTCACTGTAACGGGTTTGTCTGGAAATATACGTACCCATATTTTCCCCCCCCGCCGTGCATTTCGTGTCATTGCCCTTCGTCCCGCTTCTATTTGTCTAGATGTGATCCAAGCGGGTTCAAGTGCCTGAATAGCGTATTTACCGAAGCAAATACGATTGCCTCGATAAGATATTCCTTTCATTCTTCCTCTATGGTGTTTACGAAATCTGGTTCTTTTGGGGTTATAGTTGATGGTTGTTTCTCAATTCCATCTCTACTACAGAACCGGACATGAGAGTTTCTTCTCATCCAGCTCCTCGCGAATGAAACGATTTTTTAAAATATAGATGTATTTACTGAATAATAGACTGAATCACGGGATTCTTTGATATTTCATTTAATCTATTATAAATTTTATAAATTTGTATATCTTCTTTTGATAGAAAACTAAACTATAGATGTATTTACTGAATAATAGACTGAATCACGGGATTCTTTGATATTTCATTTAATCTATTATAAATTTTATAAATTTGTATATCTTCTTTTGATAGAAAACTAAACTAAATATGTATTTATAGATTCTAGAATAAAATTTTTTATTTTGTTTTGCCTTTTCTTTTTTTATCTATTATTATATTTGATCAACTCAAATTTAGAAATATAATAAAATGGAAACGTTCGCGGGCGGATATTTACTCTTTTAATATGTGTTTCGGTTCTAGGGTTAGCCCATGAAACGACCTCTCACAATAAATGGATTGGTCTTGGGTTCCTTCCGCCATCCTACCCAATGAATTATTAGGATTCGTTTTCAATAAAATATTATGTATTCACGGGTTCCCTCGTTCCCATCGCCTCTCGATTAATGGTTAGGTCTTAATTCTACAATGGAGCCCTTTAATAAAATTTGTTCTTGAGTCAATCTTCTCAGTCTTTGTTGTCTCGGGGCTCTTGGCTTTTTTGTTATATGAACAAATTCATCTAATTATGAATCCATCAGTCTTCATGCTTTATTACACTACCTTTTATGAGATGACCCATAGACCTTACATATTACATACATATTTGGAATCGTATATCATTCATATTCTTTTTCTCTCTCTCTTTCTTTCATCCTTCCATTTACCCGCATACTTTTATTGCTTCACAACTCATAATCGGATTGTTTTTTTTTTTTTATGCAAAAAAGATTTCTGTTGCTACAATGATATGACCAATATAACATATCTTGCCTGGTTGGTTTTTTAGATCCGGATAATGCGAAGCGATGAGTTGGTTATTAGTTTTATAATTATTAGTTCAGATTATGTACAGATTATGTATGGGCTGATCGATCCTTTTTATTTTTAATCCTAACCTTAACGACGAGTCGCACACTAAGCATAGCAATTATATCAAATGATTAATTGAATTTTTATTCAACCTTATAGAATTGCTCATTTTTTATTTAAATGAAAAAAACCGACTTGTCATTTCTTGGTCTATGATTGAATAAAACGTAAACACAAGTTGAGTAAGGGCTTATTATTGCTCGTCTACAAATATCCAAATTTTTATGCCTAATACCCCATAGATAGTTTGAACTGTATAGGAACAATAATCAATTTTAGCTCGAATGGTTTGTAGAGGAACCCTCCCTTCTCTGATCCATTCGACACGTGCAATTTCTTTTCCGTCTATACGCCCCGCAATTTGTACTTGAATTCCTTTAGTACCCGCTTGTTCAGTTAATTCAATAGCTTTTTTCATTGCTTTGCGAAACGAAACTCTATTCTTTAATTGTCCGGCTATAAATTCTGCAAGAATATTAGGGTGTCCATAAGGGTTTCCTATTCTTGTAATAGCAATGTTGAGTTTTCGGTTCACACAATTTAATTCTTTTTGTACATTCATCTGTAATTCTTCAATTCTTCGAGACCCACCTTCTATTAATAACTTTGGGAATCCCATAAAAATTATTACTTGAATAAGATCAATTCTTTTTTGAATCTCGATACGTGCAATTCCCTCAACACCAGAGAATATTCTCATATTTTTTTGTATATAATTCCTGATACAATCTCGTATTTTTTGATCTTCTTGTAAACCCTCGGAATATTT